ATGACCGGGTTTTGCCCATTCCTCGAAAGAAGTTTTTATGGGATCCCTATCTACCAAAATTTTTACTTCTGGTTCCGGCGAACGAATAATCATTGAGTCCTCCTCCTTCCGGACAACACATACAAAGAGACTTGCCAATATAACACATAATTAGTGAACTTATGAGAGATGTTTATATTGAGTTTCTTTCTCTTCTATCTCCCACCTATCTATTCCATATTTTCTTTAATCCATTTTATTTAGTTATTCACTAGAACTATTATGATTCGGAAGTAAATCCGGGGCAAGTGTTCGGATCTATTATGACATAGGAGAGAGGCGCTCAACGGACCTTTTTTAATCTTCTAAAACCCTTTCTGGACTTTGAATTGAAATTCAATAATTTTTTTGTGCAACCTAGTGGATTCAGATTTAAATTATAAATTCCTAGATGGAACTAATTTCATTTTCTGTCTTAAATAGAAGATATTATTATGCACTCTATTTCCAATCACGTGAGAGGACATACTGGTATTTCTATTTAGTTTTTGAGGGTCTCTTTTTTTAGTTTAAATTTTATAGTTTGAATAACAGAAAAAGGGGGAATTCTCTATTGTATCCACATATCATTTATCTCTACGAAATACCAGACGAAATAGAACGATTTTAGAAGGGATATAATGAAATTTTTTGGATTGGCTGTTCCTATAGCCTATAGAAATTAGAAATGATCCGTTTTATTGGACTGATGAAGACAACAAACAATTAATTACAACAAATTAAAATTAAATATATTAAAATTAAATATTAAATATATATATATAATAGAAAATAAAAAATAAAAAGAAAATCGAAATAGAATAAATAAAAAATAGATATATATATAAATAATTAGAAAAAAAAAAAAATAAACAGAGTGTTCTTATTCAAAACGCCCTGTGATCTTCAACCAATTCTGTGCTTCAATATAATTACCGGGGGTAAGGGCTATAGCTTGTTTCCAATATTCAGCGGCTTGATCAAACCAAGCCTCCGCAATTTCAGAATCTCCCTGTCGAATGGCCTGTTCTCCGCGGTCGGAATAGGTGAGTAAATTCCTTCCCTTAGAACCGTACTTGAGAGTTTCCTGCCTCATACGGCTCAGCAGTCAATTCTTTTGACGTTCCATTTTGTTTTCTTTTTCTGGAGTTAACCAAAAGAAAATAGGTTAGTTAATTACAGAAGTTTCAAACTTGAATTTTGATTAATAAAGAGTTTCATCTCTTTTCTTTTTTTATAGTTTTATCTTTTCTCCTACCTTCAGAAGAATAAAACATCGACATTAACACTCTCATTCTAATTTTCTGAAAGGTAACTATCTCGATTTCATATATCATATACTTTCCTATATGATATATCCATTTCTATAGTATATAGAATCTTTGAGAAAGACTTTTTTTCATAAGAAAGAAAAGACTTACTATCTTTGGGATCTGATACTACACCGCTGCTCAAAACCTTAGGGGATCGACTTTATTACATAAGTGGATTCCTAACTTTTGTATCATGATATAAGTAAGCAGTTCTTATTGTATCGGCACAAAACCTCGCCAATTGATCTTTACGGTGCTTACTCTATCAATTAGATCCTTTATCCATAGAAAAAAAGTATCTAGGCATATCCATATTTCTTCATTTTTTTTTACTTCTATGAAGTTTTTTTCTTTGCTACAGCTGATAAAAATCGTTGTTTTGGACGATATATATGTACAAAGCCTATTTTTTCTAGTATTTATTAGCCGATTTGCTCGTTCTTTTTTTTTTTTCTTTCTATAGTGGAGATAGTCGCACGTAATGACAGATCACGGCCATATTATTAAAAGCTTGGGGTAAGAACGGATTTCGTTCGAGTGCCCGAAAATAATATTCTAAAGCTTTCGTATGTTCTCCGTTACTTGTGTGAATAAGGCCTATGTTATAAAGTATATAACTTCGATCATAGGGATCAATTTCCAGTCGCATAGCCTCATAATAATTCTGTAAAGCTTCCGCATAATTTCCTTCAGATTGCGCCGACATCCGTTACGGTCGTCATCCGGTTCAAAGAATCTCCGTTCCAGAACCGTACGTGAGATTTTCATCTCATACGGCTCCTCCTTTATGTGTATAATGATAAAAATTAATGCATCAAATCAAAAAAGATTGCAGTATTCTTTCTCATTATCAACTGTGCAGGGCTAGTGTTTTTACAAGAAATCTCTAGCCAACCTTCCTGTAAAAGATCTTTTCTTAACATCAAGTATGTTGGTACTGGATAAAAAAAAGTAACTCCAACAATATCTTTGTCCTCAACGCCGCTTAATTTACCGGAATTAGTCACTTCAACAGCCTTCGATGGTTATACGGGTATCCAAAAATACGAACGAGATGGATGTTTGTTGTCCCAACCATTCTTGTTAGTCCCGATCCCGAAAAGAAAGGAAGGATATCTTTTTTTACAAAGTTTTCGTGTTGTTGATTCCTAAGCGTAGTGTTTCTTCCC